TTCCAGCCCATTTTAGGGGGTGGACGTGCTATTTGTTTACATCCATTAGTTCGTAAAGGATTCAATGCCGACTTTGATGGGGATCAAATGGCTGTTCATGTACCTTTATCTTTGGAAGCGCAAGCGGAGGCTCGTTTACTTATGTTTTCTCATATGAATCTCTTTTCTCCGGCTATTGGAGATCCCATTTCGGTACCAACCCAAGATATGCTTATTGGACTCTATGTATTAACGATCGGGAATCGTCGAGGTATTTGTGCAAATAGGTATAATCCATGGAATCGCATAAACTATCAAAATGAAACAGTTAATGATTATAAGTATAAATATACTACGAAAGAGAAAGAGCCCTATTTTTGTAGTTCCTATGATGTACTTATAGTTTATCAGCAGAAACGAATCAATTTAGATAGTCCTTTGTGGCTTCGGTGGCGACTAGATCAACGTGTCATTGCCTCAAGAGAAGTTCCTGTCGAAGTTCAATATGAATCTTTGGGTACCTATCATGAAATTTATGGGCACTATCTAATAGTAAGACGTATAAAAAAACAAACCCTTTGTATATACACCCGAACCACTGTTGGTCATATTTCTTTTTCTCGAGAAATAGAAGAAGCCATACAGGGGTTTTGTCAGGCCTACTCATACGGTACCTAAGCTAAGGAATTATGTAATACCGCGGGAATTTGGATCTCTCCGGTTCAACTGGAATCATAATTCCTTAATTTCTACATGAATCGAGATCCAGTAAAGGAGGTCTTCGAATCACTGACTCAAACCCATTGGCGAATCCTACTCAGCGGAATAGAGAAGTACTTATGGCAGAATGGGCTGATCTGTTCTTTTACAATAAAGCGATAGATGGGTCTGCCATGAAACGACTTATTAGCAGATTAATAGATCACTTCGGAATGGCATATACATCGCACACCCTGGATCAAGTAAAGACTCTGGGTTTCCAGCAAGCCACTGCTACATCCATTTCATTAGGAATTGATGATCTTTTAACAGTACCTTCTAAGGGTTGGTTAGTCCAAGATGCTGAACAACAAAGTTTCATTTTAGAAAAGCACCATCATTATGGGAATGTACACACAGTAGAAAAATTACGCCAATCCATTGAGATATGGTATGCTACAAGTGAATATTTGAGACAAGAAATGCATCCTAATTTTAGGATGACTGATCCTTCTAATTCAGTCCATATAATGTCCTTTTCGGGAGCTAGAGGAAATGCATCTCAGGTACACCAATTAGTAGGTATGAGAGGATTAATGTCGGATCCCCAAGGACAAATGATTGATTTACCGATTCAAAGCAATTTACGCGAAGGACTTTCTTTAACGGAATATATCATTTCCTGCTACGGAGCCCGCAAAGGAGTTGTGGATACTGCTGTACGAACATCAGATGCTGGATACCTCACGCGTAGACTTGTTGAAGTAGTTCAACACATTGTTGTACGTAGAACAGATTGTGGCACTACCCGAGGCATTTCCGTGAGTCCTAGAAATGGGATGACGGAAAGAATTTGGGTCCAAACACTAATTGGTCGTGTATTAGCATACAATATATATATGGGCCCACGTTGCATTGCCGCTCAAAATAAAGATATTGGGGTTGGACTTGTCACTCGATTCATAACCTTTCGAACACAACCAATATATATTCGAACCCCCTTTCTTTGCAGGAGTATATCTTGGATCTGCCGATTATGTTATGGTCAGAGTCCCACTCATGGCGACCTGGTCGAATTAGGAGAAGCAGTAGGTATTATTGCGGGTCAATCAATCGGCGAACCGGGGACTCAACTAACATTAAGAACTTTTCATACCGGTGGGGTATTCACAGGTGGTACTGCAGAACATGTACGAGCTCCTTTTAAGGGAAAAATAAAATTCAATGAGGATTTGGTTCATCCCACACGTACACGTCATGGGCATCCTGCTTTTCTATGTTATATAGACCTGTATGTAACTATTGAGAGTCACGATATTCTACATAATGTGAATATTCCACCCAAAAGCTTTCTTTTAGTTCAAAATGATCAATATGTAGAATCAGAACAAGTGATTGCTGAGATTCGCGCTGGAACATCCACTTTCAATTTTAATAAAGTTAAAGAGAAAGTTCGAAAACATATTTATTCTGACTCAGAGGGAGAAATGCACTGGAGTACCGGTGTGTACCATGCACCTGAATATAAATATGGTAATGTTCATCTCTTACCCAAAACAAGTCATTTATGGATATTATCAGGAGCTCTGTGCAGATCCAGTATAGTTCCTTTTTCGCTCCACAAGGATCAAGATCAAATGAATGTTCATTCTGTTGAACGGAAATCTATTTCTGACCTCTCCGTGACTAATGATCAAGTGAGACACAAATTGTTTAGTTCGAATCCTTACGGTAAAAAGGGGGGGGTTCTTGATTATTCAGGACCTGATCGAATCATATCCAACGGTCATTGGAATTTCATATATCCTACCATTCTCCACGA